TGGTCAAATCATATGAAAGAAATAAATTTATTGCTAGTCTACTTCTGATAGTCTACTTCGAATTTGAAAATTCAAGTCAAATTAGTGACCTTTTTCCCAAGTTCGAAAAGTTACTAAAAAAAAAGAATATACTTCTTTTTCCTATTTTTAGTAATATTTTATATGATTTTCCGATATCTTGACTCATCTTATCTATTCTTTTTTTTTGAATATTTTCTAGAAAAGAAATAGATAATGAATTAGGAAAGCGGCGTTTTTTTTTTTTTTGAACAATAGATGTCTTTCACATCCAGCTATAGCACTGAGAAATCTCTTAATTTTTATTTAAATGGCAGTTCCAAAAAAACGTACTTCTGCATCAAAAAAGCGTATTCGTAAAAATTTTTGGAAAAGGAAGGGGTACTGGGCAGCGTTAAAAGCGTTTTCCTTAGGGAAATCTCTTTCTACCGGGAATTCAAAAAGTTTCTTTGTAGGACAAACAAATAAAATAAGAAATAAAACATAACACGTTAGAATAATATAAACTGGCCTGGCTCAAAAATTGACTCAATTCATTTAGAAAATCAAATTCCCTATTTCCATTTCCTATTGAATAATTCAACAGGGAATGGAATTCGTTCCCCTCTTAGAATATGTAGAATAAGAATTATTCTGTTTAGCTTATAGAATTCAAAAAAAAAAAAAAAGAACTCATTTTGGCTCATTCAAAATTGACAAAAAAATACAAGATACGAAGTCTACTTTTTAGTATATTTTCTCATTTGCAAGGTGGGGAGTCCCCATCAACCCATTTGTTACAATACTGTAAGGTTTTTTCTATAGATACACTTAGAAAGGCGTAACGAAAATCTTTCGTTACTAAAATCACTGAAACTAATTGATTAAAATTCGAAACCTTTTTGTGCAACTTTCTTACTTTTACTTTTCTATTTTCTATGAATTCCTATACAGACTCATATATATCTGATCATAAATTCACTCAAAACCACTTAGTCAAAATATATTTAAGTGTCAATTTTGAATGAGCCAAAATGAGTTCTTTTTTTTTTTTACGTGGTCAAAAACATTTTTTTGGTTTCGATTTTGGAAATAAAAAAAAGAGTTCATTAAAAAAAAATGTTTTTGTGGGGAGTTCTGCCCCTTAAGTTAAAGTCGGACTATCAAGAGTTGTGAGTATAAAAGACACAAGAAAACTAAAGCCTTAAACTAAAATAATGAACCTTCAAATACCTATTTGAACGAATTTTTATTCAGCAATTTGAATCGTTCCTAAAAAATATTGCATCTTAAATCTAGACGATTGTTTATTCATAGGCTATTATCAGTTCAAGACAAGCCGCTATGGTGAAATCGGTAGACACGCTGCTCTTAGGAAGCAGTGCTAGAGCATCTCGGTTCGAGTCCGAGTAGCGGCATGTCATCTCCTAAAAAAAGGAAATAGATTCTATAATGAATAATGAATTCAATTCCCGATTTCGAGTTTATAATTAAGGGAGTCCTTTTTTTCATTTTAATTTTATGATATTTTCAACCTTAGAGCATATATTAACTCATATTTCTTTTTCGATCATTTCAATTATAATTACAATTTATTTGATAACCTTTTTAGTTGATGAAATCGTAAAACTATATCATTCATCCGAAAAGGGCATGATAATTACTTTTTTCTGTATAACAGGATTATTAGTTACTCGTTGGATTTATTCAGGACATTTTCCACTAAGTGATTTATACGAATCATTAATATTCCTTTCATGGAATTTTTCTCTTATTTATATAATTCCATATTTCAAAAAAAATCAAAATATTCTAAGCATAATAATTGGGCCAAGTGCTATTTTTACCCAGGGCTTTGCTACGTCAGGTCTTTTAACGCAAATACACGAATCTACAATATTAGTACCCGCTCTTCAATCTGAGTGGTTAATAATGCACGTAAGTATGATGATATTAGGCTATGCAGCCCTTTTAGGTGGATCATTATTATCAGTATCACTTCTAGTCATTACAGTTAGAAAAAACAGAAAGTTTTTTTGTATGCGTAATCATTTAATAAATTTTAATGAGTCATTTTTCTTTGGTGAAATCGAATACATGAATGAACGAAGTAATGTTTTACAAAATACTTCTTTTTTTTCTCCAAAGAATTATTACAGGTCGCAATTGATTCAACGATTGGATTATTGGAGTTATCGGGTTATTAGTCTAGGATTTGTCTTTTTAACCGTAGGAATTCTTTCTGGAGCAGTCTGGGCTAACGAAGCATGGGGATCCTATTGGAGTTGGGACCCAAAAGAAACTTGGGCTTTTATTACTTGGATGGTATTCGCGATTTATTTACATACTCGAACAAATAGAAAATGGAAGGGTATAAATTCAGCAATTGTGGCGTCTATTGGATTTCTTATAATTTGGATATGTTATTTTGGGGTCAATCTATTAGGAATAGGACTACATAGTTATGGTTCATTTCCATTAACATCTAATTGAATCCAAGAAGAGGGGTTCTTACCAATAGGAATAGAAAAGTGTACAACACATATCAGATAAAAAACTTTGTGTTAACTCGTGAGAATCCGGTGAATCACTAGAATATTTGATTCACCGGGTTCTCGCCAGTTCCAATTTCTAACGTAAGATAAGAAGAAAAGCCTTCTTTTTGTCATTATACAACGAACATTTTCAAAATGATAAGATTTTTTTAACTATCTATAAAAAGAATTAGATAGAATAACTTCAACCTTTTCAACTGATAGTGAAAGAACGAAATCAGGATATATACCAATACCTAGTACGGGTAAAAAAATGCATATCGAAAGAAATAACTCTCGTGGTCCAGAATCCAAAAAATAAGAGTTTGGGGTATGAAATATCTTATATCCATAGAACATCTGTCGTAACATAGATAATAAATAAATAGGAGTTAATATCATTCCAATTGCCATTACAAAAATAATTAGGAGTTTTGTCATTAAAAGATATTTTGGACTAGCAATTAGTCCAAAAAAGATTAGTAATTCGGCAACAAAACCACTCATACCCGGTAATGCAAGGGAGGCCATTGAAAAGCTACTGAACATCGTGAATATTTTTGGCATTGGAATAGCTATTCCACCCATTTCGTCAAGATAAACAAGACGTATTCGATCATAAGTCGTTCCCGCTAAGAAAAAAAGTGCAGCACCAATAAATCCATGAGAGATAATTTGTAAAAGGGCTCCGTTGAGCCCCATATCGGTGATAGAACCAATTCCTATAATTATGAAACCCATATGAGATACAGAGGAATAGGCTATTCTTTTTTTTAAATTCCGTTGACCGAAAGATGTTGAAGCTGCATAGATTATTTGCATTGCGCCTACCATCATCAACCAAGGAGAAAATATAGAATGAGCATGTGGGAATAATTCCATATTGATTCGAACTAATCCATATGCTCCCATTTTTAATAAGATTCCGGCTAGAAGCATACAAGTACTATAATGCGCTTCTCCATGGGTATCTGGTAACCATGTATGTAGGGGTATGATTGGCAATTTGACAGCAAAAGCAATAAAAAATCCAACATATAATATTATTTCCAAGGCCACAGGATAGCACTGATTGGCTAAAATTTCAAAATTTAATGTTGGTTCAGCAGAACCATATAAACCGATACCCAGAACTCCAATTAAAAGAAAAACGGAGCCCCCTGCTGTGTACAAAATAAATTTTGTAGCTGAGTACAGACGTTTTTTTCCTCCCCACATGGATACAAGTAGATAAACGGGAATTAATTCTAACTCCCACATGAGGAAAAAAAGTAAAAGGTCCCGAGAAGAAAATAACCCTATTTGCCCACTGTACATTGCTAACATCAGGAAATGAAATAATCGAGAATCTCGAGTAACTGGCCAAGCCGCTAAAGTAGCTAAAGTAGTGATGAATCCCGTTAATAAAACGGGTCCTATAGAAAGTCCATCTAGCCCTAATCTCCAATGGAAATCAAAAAAATTGATCCATTTATAATCCTCCACTAGTTGGATTAATGGATCATCTGATTGGAAATGATAACAGAATGCATAAGTCGTTAGAAGAAGTTCTAATATACATATAGATATAGTATACAATCGTATTACTCTATTTCCTCGATGCGGAAGAAATAAAATTAAAGAACCTGCAAATATTGGTAAAACAACAATTATTGTTAAGAAAGGAAAATGATTCGTGGTAAAGACAAGATACACTTGGGCCAGAAAAATCCGTGCTCAAAATAAAATGAAAATATTTTGAGCACGGATTTTGTCGGTAAAAAAAAAAAAGAAAATGGATTCAAGTAGAGTTTTATAGAACCTATTAATAAGCTAGACCCATACTACGAGTTGTTTCATGCCATAAATAAACTCGAACGCTCAAGAAATCCGTTGGACAGGCAGATTCACATCTCTTACAACCAACACAGTCCTCGGTCCTTGGAGCTGAAGCAATTTGTTTAGCTTTACATCCGTCCCAGGGTATCATTTCTAATACATCGGTGGGGCAAGCGCGGACACATTGAGTACATCCTATACATGTATCATAAATCTTTACTGAATGTGACATTGGATTTATACATTTTTGAACGTAATAAATTTTCGGTCTAGTAAACTAACTTCTAAATGAATCCTATACTTAGATACCAGACGAATCGATGAGTGATCAGAATCAATCTACTTCCAAATTGGTTTATGAGCGAGGGCCAAAATACTTTGATTTAGTATGTTTTTTCAAACACGAGCAAACCTTACCCGTATCAAACCTACTATATTAGGAATATTTGAATTTCCATTTCTATGATGAAGACTATTTATTCAACAAATTTGATTGATTAATACGAGTTGATTTTCTGTTACGATAAATTGATGAAACAATAGCCGGGCCGATAGCTGCTTCAGCGGCTGCAATAGCTATAACAAAAATAGAGAAAATGTCTCCTTTTAATTGACGATTATCAAAAATATCCGAAAAGGTTACAAAATTCA